AATAATATTTCTAGAATTCAATTCGATAGGAAACATAGAAATATACTTTTTGGGGGTTGTCGAAGATCCTTTTTGTTAGAATCCCTTCTTGAATTTCATTTTCCAGAATTCAATTCATTAGTCGTCCAGTAACACGTAACAATAATATCAATATCAGTAGACACATATCCAAGAATGACCTATTCATAAAAACTTGCCCTTATTTTAGGCTTGTTTTTTTTTTATGTTATCTGGCGAAATAAAAATTATTTTTAACAAAATAAACTCATTCTGTACTCTGCACAATTTTATATTAAAGTAATATGCTGATGTCAGGCAACTGCATCATTTTTTTATGCCAGTGGGTGTTCCAAAGGTAGCCTTTCAAATTCCTGGCGAGGATGAAGCTACTTGGGTTGACTTATACCATCAACTTTTTTACAGCAGACTTCTTTTTTTAGGTGACGAGATTGAGAGTGAACTAGCAAATCAAGTTGCTGGTATGATGATATATCTCAGTTTAGAGAACAAGAACAAAGATTTGTATCTGTTTATAAATTCTCCCGGCGGAGAGGTTATGTCTGGAATGGCCATTTTTGATACTATGCAAGTTGTAGAAGCACAAGTACATACAATATGCATGGGATTAGCCGCTTCAATGGCATCTCTTATTTTGGCAGGAGGCGGAATTACCAAACGTCTAGCATTTCCTCACGCTTGGCGCCAATGATTCTTATTTGTAGAAGAAGACTATGCCTACGCCAATATGAAGTAAAAAAAGCATGGCACTCTGAGTTCGATATGCAAAAATAATTTTTTTTTAAATCATTCGATTCTATATCGAAAGAGTAGTAGGAAAAAGGGGAAGGGGTATTTACAATTTTATATTTCCTCTTATCTATTAATTAGAGCCTCTTTTAGTGTCACGATTTTTTTTTTACTTCATTTGAAAAAAAAAAAAAGAAACTTTGGGATTGCTGAATCAAAAACTACACGAAATTAAGAGAGCAACGGAATCATCATAGTCTTTAAATTTTTTAAAATATTCTAAAAAAAAAAAAAAGAAAGATGGTTATTGGATTCTTTACTGATCTGGGTCTGATAGACCCGGTATATATATATATATATTTTTATTTCTTCAATGAAAGGTAAAAAAAATGAAAAATTAAAAGTATAGAGCCGTATGCTATATAAAAAATCCAAAAGATGCTTGCCTGTACGGCTTTCAATTTAAATTGAAGTTCTTTTGAATATCCCTTCTTTCTTATTTTTTTAAGTCAAGATTGAGAGAAAAAACCAAAATATATTATACTATCAGGGTAATGATCCATCAACCTCATAGTGCCCCTTATGAGGGACCATCAGGAGAATGTATGCTGGAAGCAGATGAAATGGTGATACTTCGAGAAACAATAACAGCTATTTATTCGCAAAGAACACGCAAACCGGTATGGCAGATATCTAAAGACCTGGAAAGGGATCATTTTATGTCACCCGAAGAAGCCCAAGCCTACGGAATTATTGATTCCGTATCAGATTCTTTGCCTACGGAAGCAATTTTTGATTCCGGAGCAGATTCTTTTTTTTAAATGCAAAATTTGCATATGTCAATATTGATAGTTGGAATCAATATTGATGTTTGGACTATTTCTGTCCTTTTTATTCCTACTAAACACAGAATTTGCTTTCAAACTATTTCTGTCCCCACTATTTTTTTTCTTCTGGGAATAGTGGATTTATTCCTAAACCTTTGTCCCTAATAAACACAGATTTATTCCTAATAAATACATGCATGAGATGTTGTCTTTTCTCTTTTTAATCGTCTTAACAACCAGATTTCATAGAGTCGAATAAATTCTAAATGGAAATTATTGGGTTAGGATTGATCGAAACCAGCTCATTATGTATATGATTCACCATGCCAACTATAAAACAACTTATTAGAAACGCAAGACAGCCAATCCGGACTGTAACAAAATCTCCCGCTCTTCGGGGATGCCCTCAACGCCGAGGAACATGTAATAGGGTGTATGTGCGACTCGTTTAGATCATATACTCAAATTAAAAAATCGATTCTATTAATAAGAATTGTATATATATAATTCTATTGTGTATAAATTTTGTATCAAATTTATGGTTTCTCAATTGGTGCAAACCAAATCACCTTCATTTTCAATTTAAGATGCAAAGTATATTCCCCTTGGGGATAAAGTAGTTTCCCATTAAGCGGGAAAAATCCTATTTGAAAGAAAAACAAATTATGCCCTAAATTTAGAACGGACTAAGAGGGTCAACTACCCAGCTAATCTTCATACTTAAATACCGTTACTGTATAGCTAGATTTCATTGTGAAAGACCTATTACTAGATATTTCATGGGTAGAGCCCAGAAGTGTGAACTGTACAAATTCACAATAACATTGATTGAATCAAGATTCAATGAAGGAAGGGGCTCCGGTGTATAGAGAGGACCTCACCGTTTAACAAGTAATCATAGAAACGATGGAACCCACCATTTCTTTGTTTATTTTATTTACTATGGTTTTTGGCATACCTAGTATCAATAGAAGTTATTATTTAGAGTTTCAATACTTATACTTAGAAAAAATGAAAAAAAATCGTGGTTGGGAAGGTTATAGTAGCAAAAGCCATTGGAATTTTTATTTTATATATTGGAAGAATCCATGTTGTTAGTAATATACTAGAAAGGATAAAAGAATAACTGAAAGAAAAAATCAAAATAGTTATTCATCGAAGTCTCATTTATCCAATGATCAGAACTAAACGAGGATCCATCGCTCGAAAACGGAGGACAAAAAGTCGTTCCTTTACATCAAGCTTTCGCGGAGCTCTTACTCGAACTATTTCGCAACAGAGAAGAAAAGCTTTGGTTTCGTCTCAGCGGGATAGAGATAGGAAAAAAAGGGACTTTCGAAGTTTGTGGATCAGTCGAATAAATGCAATAATTCGACAGAATAAAGAAAAAATCTACTATAGTAATTTAATGTATAATCTGTACAAGAATCAATTGCTTCTTAATCGTAAAATCGTTGCACAAATAGCTATATTAAAGGGGAATTGTCTTTTTACGATTGCCAACGATATCATTAATAAAACTTCCCCGGAGAGTGAACTCCGGGAAGGTGGTAGAATAAAAGAGATTTGTATGATAAAATAGAATTCATATGAATTATGAAAATAATAAACCACGCTCAAAAAAAAATACCAATCCGCATAAACTTTGAGTTTAGATTCAATTAATGAAGTAAAGTAACTCTATTTTTTTTTTTTTAGAACAGGAGTTCTAGTAATCGACTTGCTTTTTTCATATTTTTTTTTTTTTTCATATTTTTTTTCATATTTTTTTTTTGCAATTTTAAGAAGAGGTGACGAACTTCCAAAAGGTAACAAAGATAAAATACGAGCTTGTTTTATAGCAATCGTAATCCATCGTTGTTGTTTTAAGGTCAATTTATTAACACGTCTAGATAAAATTTTGCCTTCTCGAGTGACAAGTTTGAAAAGTAAACTCAAGTTTTTATAATCAATTCGATCCCCAAATTGGATTAGGGGCGACCTCCTACGAATTGATTTCTTCTTCTTCGATTTAACAAACAGTAGCTTAGATGATTTAACAAACAGTCGCTTAGATTTATCCATGGTTTGTTTATTCCTATACCGAAAATCCCGTTTGTTATAAAACAAAGGATTTGTTTTAGTTATATATATTCTTATTTTTTTTTTTTTTTTTTTAATAAATTTTATTTTTTATATAAGGAAATAGATCCTATATAATGATATATGTATATAATTTCATGTTATAGAATTTTATTTATAGAATATAGAGAAGATAATTTCTCTGATATCTATATAATTCATTTTTATGTTATTTAATTTTTTCAATTTACCTCCTAAGGGTAATACACAAGTAATCCATTTTCTCTATTTCTTGATCTCTGCGTGAATCATATGTTTGCAACAAAAGGGACAGAATTTTCTCAATTCCAATCGACTAGGCGTATTGTGTCGATTCTTTTGAGTAATATATCGAGAAATACCTCTCGATTCCTTATTAACACTCTTTTTATCACAACTAGTACATTCTAAAATAACAGTTATTCGGATATCTTTACCCTTAGCCATGAGCCTCCTTTGGTTTTTTTTATTCACTTAACTCTTCGATTTTAAGATTCGAAGGGAAGAAGAAAAAAGGAACGAAAAAAAATATAAGTTGATAAGTCAAAATAAAATTCTGAAATATTTTGTTCCAATTCATTTTATATAGTACAGTAATAATTCACTACTACAATGCTTTCGAAATATATTTCGAATTACAGTATAGTATTTCTGTTTTTATTTAAATATCTTTTATGATATTATTGCCCCTACCCTAATAATTCCATTTCTGGTCTGACTATTAAGAATTCTAATAGTTATTAATAGCAATGGAATTGAAGTATTAATTCAATTCCATTTAAACGAAACCTGGGCAAAATTCAAAATTTCACGGAGGCCCAATCCACCTTTTTGAATTTCCTTAATTTATTATTCTAGTATAAAAAAAGCAACGAAGAGGGATTGAATCACAGATATTTTATTGGATCCCTAATCTTCGTCACCCTTTCCCGTGCCAATAACTAGAATCAAAAAAAGGGGAATGTCAATGCATCTGGGAATAAACGATTGATTTCGATCAAGAGACCCGCTAGAGCCGCGAACCATAAAGTACTTGCCACTGGTGCCACAGAGAGATATGTTTTTAGATCTCGCATTTCCAATCCTCCTTCGTTTTTTCTTGTAATTTTGAATACCTAATAATACAGAATATAGGAATATGATTCCATGTTTTTTTATTAATAAAATCACTTGGATTTGTCGGGGGAAGTCCGAATCCAAATTGAATTGTACAACAATTCATTAGATATTTTTTTATAGAGTACTTTTTTTATAAGAATTAGAATAATAGACTATTATTCTAAATTCTATTATATATATATATTATTCTTATTTGTATATTCTTTG